ATTCGGAGGAGGAGCCTTATAAAGATCGTATTGATTCTTATCAAAGAAAGACAGGATTAACCGAGGCTGTTCAAACAGGCATAGGCCAACTAAACGGCATTCCCGTAGCAATTGGGGTTATGGATTTTCAGTTTATGGGGGGTAGTATGGGATCCGTAGTCGGAGAGAAAATCACCCGTTTGATTGAACACGCTGCCAATCAAAAATTACCTCTTATTATAGTGTGTGCTTCTGGGGGGGCGCGCATGCAGGAAGGAAGTTTGAGCTTGATGCAAATGGCTAAAATCTCGTCTGCTTTATATGATTATCAATTTAATAAAAAATTATTTTATGTATCAATCCTTACATCTCCGACAACTGGTGGAGTGACAGCTAGTTTTGGTATGTTGGGGGATATCATTATTGCCGAACCCAATGCCTACATTGCATTTGCAGGTAAAAGAGTAATTGAACAAACATTGAATAAAACAATACCCGAAGGTTCACAAGCAGCTGAATACTTATTCCATAAGGGTTTATTCGACCTAATTGTACCACGTAATCTTTTAAAAAGCGTTCTGAGTGAGTTATTTAAGCTCCACGCCTTTTTTCCTTTGAATCAAAAGTCAAGCAAAATCAAGTAGAGCACTAAGTTCAATTATTTTTTTTTGTTTGTAGCAAAAAGTAGTTAGTTTATCGGAATCAAAGTAAATAAGATAATAATGGCCTTTTCTTTGGTGATCGAAGATCGAATTGTAGAAAGAATTAAAACTAAAGTTGAGTATAGCTCTTTTTTTGACCTATATTTATATTCCTGATTACGAATCGAGAAGCCGTTATCACCATCACCAAGAGTGAGTTCTTCCTTTCGTGAAATTAGGAAAATAAAACGCATTTTTCTTGTCTTAGGTATATAATTTGAAATTTCAATATAGATAATAGAGTTTTGTATCTTTCTCTATCTCCCGAAAAACCATTTTAGCTAAAAATTCATGTTGGGTCGGATTCGAACGAATCTTTCGATAATCGGTAAAAAACTCTTTATCTATTTTTAGAAAATTAGAAGATAAGAACAAAAGACAAAGAAATGAAGAAAAATAATAAAGTTTATTATCATACATATCTTTCTCATGTAGGAGATGACTAAGTCCATTTATTTAGTTCTACAGTTCTACATTCTTTGCACTTATTCTTATTATACGTACTCAGTTAGATTTAGATATATAGATGCTTAGATCTATACTAAGAATTTCAAATTCTTGTCTATTATCTATTAATAATAAATATTATCTAATTAGAATTCAAATTCTTAATTTAATTATAATTATTACAAGATATCTTTATTTATATAATAATAATAACAGATACAAATAGTAAATCGAGGTACCCCTTCTATGACAAATTTGAACCTTCCGTCTATTTTTGTGCCGTTAGTAGGCCTAGTCTTTCCGGCAATTGCAATGGCTTCTTTATTTCTTCATGTTCAAAAAAACAAGATTGTTTAGATCCACCGGGACCCAATCTCATCCATTTTTTTTTTTGAAAACGTGGACTTGTATCATAACACGGATATCTATTTATTGGAATATAGTATAACATGTGATTTCCGCCGAACATAAAGGAAAAAACTCTTATGCCCGCAGAAACATGATATATGGATATATCAATTCTAGCAATTTTCAAATAGATCAGGATCTCTGGATGGCTGAAATGTAGTCGGTGAATCTATATGTATATCGATATGTATAGTGGAATCGTATTAAATAAAGAGTATGTTATTATTTTAGATTTAACCAATTTGATGAATTACTCCTAAAGGTTGACATCAAACTAGTGCTAGTTCACCTCAAACTAGTGCTAGTTGATGAGAGTTACTTCGGAAACAAAAAAGTAAAGTCAAATTTCTCTGGGGTATTATCTCAATTCCAATAAAATGCAATCGAGTAAAGTATGACTTGGCGATCAGACGATATATGGATAGAACTTATAACGGGGTCTCGAAAAATAAGTAATTTCTGCTGGGCCTTTATCCTTTTTTTAGGTTCATTAGGCTTCTTATTAGTTGGAACTTCCAGTTATCTTGGTAGAAATTTGCTATCTTTTTTTCCGCCTCAGCAAATCATTTTTTTTCCACAAGGAATCGTGATGTCTTTCTACGGAATTGCGGGTCTCTTTATCAGCTCTTATTTGTGGTGCACAATTTCCTGGAATGTAGGTAGTGGTTATGATCGATTCGATAGAAAGGAAGGAGTAGTCTGTATTTTTCGTTGGGGATTTCCGGGAAAAAATCGTCGCATATTCCTCCGATTCCTTATAAAAGACATTCAGTCCGTTAGAATAGAAGTTAAAGAGGGTATTTATGCTCGTCGTGTTCTTTATATGGACATCCGAGGCCAGGGGTCCATTCCCTTGACCCGTACTGATGAGAATTTGACTCCACGAGAAATTGAACAAAAGGCTGCTGAATTAGCCTATTTCTTGCGTGTACCAATTGAAGTATTTTGAGAATTTGAGAATCAGA